TATTCTGGCTAATCTATAGTGATAGAACAAAAAATTACAAACTGTTTCATTCTTTTTCTATTAAAAAAAAAAGAGCAATTCCAATTCTATAGGGTTGAATAAAAATTCGATTGACCATTTTTTGTTAGAATTGCTATGCTTAGTGTGTGACTCGTTAATTTTTTCTTTAACTTAAAAAAAAAGTCAGTTTAGAGTTAGGATTTCTAAAAAATATAGACTGAACTCTACTATGAACTTAATAACCATATAAATAACCAACTTATTTCTTCGTATTGTCTAGATCCCAAGAAAGAGTCACTATATGACTGGATCAATCATATAGTTGTAGCAACTGAAATTTATCCCATAAAAAAGAAGGGTTGTGAGGCAAAAGTAAGGGATGTGGATAAATGGAAGGATGATAGAAAGAGAGAACAAAAATACCAATGATATATGATTTGAATATGTATGGTCTATGAATTATCTCATATAAAGGCAATGTGATAAAGCATCAATACTGAATATAAAATAAAATATTAGTATACAAAAAAATTAAGTATAAAATAATAAAGAGCCTGGAGTTAATAGAAACTGAGAAGGTTGACCCGGGACCGAATTTTGTTGAGAGCTCCGTTGCAGAGTTCAGACCTAGCCATTAATGGAGAAGCTATAGGAACGGTGGAACCTGTGACTGCATAGATTCTATTGAAAACGAATGCTAATGATTCATTGAGTGGGATGGCGGAACGAACCAAAAACAAATTGATTTATTTTGAGAAGTCATGGATTGGATTGAAGTTACGAATGAAGCAGAAAAGAGTCAATATTCGCTCGCGAAACCCTTGTTTATTGGATTACAATATTGTGTTTGGCGTAGTTCAATAGGGATATAAAAAAAAGAATGATTCGTTATAATATAAATAAAAAAAGCATTATCTATATTTACAAATAAATATATATGTCTAGCTTTGTATCTTGATTGTATTGTATATACAGTTCAACAAATTAAATATTAAAAAAAACATTACTTAGTTTAGTGCATTATTTATTAGAAGTATCTAATATTATTGAATCATTTCATTCGCGAGGAGCCGGATGAGAAGAAACTCTCATGTCCAGTTCTGCAGTAGAGATGGAATCAAGAAACGACCATCAACTATAACCCCAAAAGAACCAGATTTCGTAAACAACATAGAGGAAGAATGCGGGGGATATCTTGTCGAGGTAATCATATTAGTTTTGGTCGATATGCTCTTCAGGCACTTGAACCCGCTTGGATCACAGCTAGACAAATAGAAGCAGGGCGAAGAGCAATGACACGATATGCGCGTCGTGGTGGAAAAATATGGATACGTATATTTCCCGACAAACCAGTTACAGTAAGACCCACAGAGACACGTATGGGTTCAGGAAAGGGATCTCCCGAATATTGGGTATCCGTTGTTAAACCGGGTCGAATACTTTATGAAATGAGCGGAGTATCAGAAACTGTAGCTAGGGCCGCTATTTCAATAGCTGCGTCCAAAATGCCTATACCAACTCAATTTGTTATTGCAGGATAGGGGCATAGAACTAAACAAAAACAAAAGGGTTATTTTATTTCATTATATTGAGATGAAAAAACAAACAACCACAGATTTCTTTATTTCTGGAAAGACAATATCTCTTTTTTTCCTTCATTCTTTGCATTGACATTCTTTGCATTGAAATAACAGATAAAAAAAGAAAAATGATATGATTCAACCCCAAACCCTTTTGAATGTAGCAGATAACAGCGGGGCTCGAGAATTGATGTGTATTCGAATCATAGGGGCAGGGAATCCCCGATATGCTCATATTGGTGACGTTATTGTTGCTGTAATCAAAGAAGCAGTGCCCAATATGCCTCTAGAAAGATCAGAAGTAATTAGAGCTGTAATTGTACGTACATGTAAAGAACTCAAACGTGACAACGGTATTATAATACGATATGATGACAATGCAGCGGTTGTCATTGATCAAGAAGGAAATCCAAAAGGAACTCGAGTTTTTGGTGCGATTCCTCGGGAATTGAGACAGTTGAATTTTACTAAAATAGTTTCATTAGCTCCCGAGGTATTATAAATACTAGTAGATGAAACTATAATAGTTTCGGGTATCAAAAATAGAGCAATTAATTCTTAGTAGATTAGGTCTCACGCATATACTTTGAATAAAAAAAAAGAAAAACAAAGAAAAAACATGTTGATTATATCAAAATTAGGAGACACCAATAATTCTAGTTCATCATGGGTAGGGATACTATTGCCGATATAATAACTTCTATAAGAAATGCTGACATGGATAAAAAAGGAACGGTTCGAATAGCATCTACTAATATCACCGAAAACATTGTTAAAATACTTCTGCGAGAAGGTTTTATTGAAAACGTTCGAAAACATCAGGAAAGTCAGAGATTTTTCTTGGTTTCAACCCTACGACATAGAAGGACTAGTAAAGGAGTATATAGAACTATTTTAAAGCGTATCAGCCGACCCGGTCTACGAATCTATTCCAACTATCAACGAATTCCTAAGATTTTAGGTGGAATAGGGATTGTAATTCTTTCTACTTCTCAAGGTATAATGACAGATCGAGAAGCTCGATTAAAAAAAATTGGAGGAGAAGTTTTGTGTTATATATGGTGATCCTCCTCCGGTATCCTAATTTTACCTCTAAATTCCTATTTGTGAAATAGAGAATAGAGAAGAAAAGTGAGTTATATAACTCTTCCTCCATTAGTTGATACTTAAAAGGGGTTACCTGGAATGAAAGAACAAAAATTGATTCATGAAGGTTTAATTACTGAATCACTTCCCAATGGTATGTTCAGGGTACGTTTAGATAATGAAGATTTAATTCTAGGTTATGTTTCAGGAAGGATACGGCGCAGTTTTATACGGATACTACCTGGAGATAGAGTAAAAATCGAAGTAAGTCGTTATGATTCAACCAAAGGACGTATAATTTATAGACTTCGTAACAAGGATTCGAACGATTAAATGATTTTTTTAAACATTCCTTTCGTAGGGTATGGTATACAATTCGAAGTTCAAAAATTCAAGAGACTTATTTTCTTCCAAGGAGTAGATTCAGGGGTAAAGGAATGAGAAATATGAAAATAAGGGCTTCTGTTCGTAAAATTTGTGAGAAATGTCGACTGATCCATAGGCGTGGACGAATTATGGTGATTTGTTCCAATCCGAGACATAAACAGAGACAAGGGTAATCCTTAAAAAAAAAGAACTTTCTTTCTAAAATGGGGATCCCTGTAAAAAAAAAAGGGATCTGTTTTAACATGAAATGGATATCTCCGTATGTTTACATATATTTCTGACTCATATTTATGAGATAATAAAATATGACAAAACCTATACCAAGAATTGGTTCACGTAGGAATGGACGTATTGGTTCACGCAAGAATGGACGTAGAATACCAAAAGGAGTTATTCATGTTCAAGCGAGTTTCAACAATACCATTGTAACTGTTACAGATGTACGTGGTCAGGTGGTTTCTTGGGCCTCCGCGGGTACTTCTGGATTCAAAGGCACAAGAAGAGGAACACCCTATGCTGCTCAAGCTGCAGCAGTAAACGCTATTCGTACAATAATTGATCAGGATATACAACGAGCAGAAGTTATGATAAAGGGTCCTGGTTTCGGAAGAGATGCAGCATTACGAGCCATTCGTAGAAGTGGTATACTATTAAGTTTCGTACGTGATGTAACACCTATGCCACATAATGGATGTCGACCTCCAAAAAAAAGACGTGTGTAGAAATAAGAATTAAACAACTATCAAGAGAAATAAATGATTCAATAATCTGATCAAATTAGAATATTAGTATGGTTCGAGAGGAAATAACAGAATCCACTCGAACACTACAGTGGAAGTGTGTTGAATCACGAGTAGACAGTAAACGTCTTTATTATGGACGTTTCATTCTGTCCCCGCTTATGAAAGGGCAGGCCGATACCATAGGTATTGCCATGCGGAGGGCTTTACTTGGAGAAATAGAAGGAACATGTATCACACGTGCAAAATCTGAGAAGGTACCACATGAATATTCTACAGTAGTAGGTATTGAAGAATCAGTACATGAAATTTTATTAAATTTGAAAGAAATTGTATTGAGAAGTAATCTCTATGGAATTAGAGACGCATCCATTTGTGTTAGAGGTCCTAGGTACGTAACTGCTCAAGATATCATCTCACCACCTTCCGTGGAAATAGTTGATACGACACAGTATATAGCTAATCTGACAGAACCAATTGATTTGCGCATTGAATTACAAATCAAGAGAGATCGCGGATATCGTATGAAACCCATAACTAATTCTCATGATGGAAGTTATTCTATAGATGCTGTATTCATGCCTGTTCGAAATGCAAATCATAGTATTCATTCTTATGGTAATGGGAATGAAAAACAAGAAATACTTTTTCTAGAAATATGGACAAATGGAAGTTTAACTCCTAAAGAAGCACTTTATGAAGCTTCTCGTAATTTAATTGATTTATTTGTTCCTTTTCTCCATGCAGAGGAAGAAAACATTAATTTCGAGGAAAATAAAAACAAGTTTACTTTACCCCCTTTTACCTTTCAAGATAGATTATCTAATCTAAAGAAAAACAAAAAGGGAATTCCATTGAAATATATTTTTATTGACCAATCAGAATTACCTTCCAGGACCTATAATTGTCTCAAAAGGTGCGATATACATACATTATTGGACCTTTTGAGTAAGGGTCAAGAAAATCTTATAAAAATTGAATATTTTCGCATAGAAGATGTAAAACAAATATTGGACACTCTACAGAAGCATTTTGCAGTTGATTTACCTAAGAAAAAGTTTTAATTTGAAATCCATTATAATTATTTCATCTTCTTTTTTTTTTTTTGAAAGAAAAAAAAGAAGAAAATTAGTTTTTCATCTTCGGCACAATCCATATTTTTACAGAATGAATCGTAATAAAATTAAGGTATCTAGGGGATAGTCACTTTAAAGTGACTATCCCCTAGATACCTACGCTAAGGTATTTCACGGTTGAAGTTGAATCAATTTGAAAAAGACCTAAAGTTAAAGATTTATCAATAGGTAATGTTGCTCCAATACCTAACCAAAGAGCTACTGCGGTACCGATCAAAAAAACTGTTGTAGCTACTGGACGACGAAATGGATTTTGGAATTTATTCACATTTTCCAAAAATGGTACTATCAATAATCCTGTTGGTACTGAAACCATTAAAAGAACACCCAATAACTTATTTGGTACTGTGCGAAGTATTTGAAATACGGGAAAAAAGTACCATTCGGGTAATATTTCCAAAGGAGTTGCAAATGGATCCGCCGGTTCACCAATCATTGACGGTTCTAGAACTGCTAAGCCTACGTTACATGCAATAGTACCTAGAATTACTACTGGAAAAATATATAAAAGATCATTGGGCCAGGCGGGTTCTCCATAATAATTATGCCCCATTCCTTTGGCCAATTTAGCTCTCAATACAGGATCATTTAAATCAGGTTTCTTTGTTATTGGGATAGATGAATTCTTATGGATCCATCCCCCGAAGGAACCGGACATGATAATTTTTCATCATCCGGCTCGAGCAAGAATCAAAGGAATAACAGAAATAGATTCATATGATGAAATATATATAATATCTTTCATACATATCCACACACATAATATAATTATAATGTATAATGACTCTATATAAGAAAAGATTTACCAGACTCAATTTGTAAACTATTCAGTGCAAAGAATTCAGTTCTTTCAGTTCTTAAAGAAAGGTAAATGCTCAATATCCAAGTAGGCTTACTAATTTGATCTTTGATCATGATTAAGTGCTTCCTGGATTGTCTCATGTCTTTTGGTTGGTGTTTATCCCCACAACATCTCGATTCTCGATTGTATTACATACAAAGTATTTACTTGTTACTAATCTAATAAAGTCCAGCCTCTGTTTTTCTTTAGATCTTTTATTTCACTCCGATAGTATCATAAATCAGGTCGATGCAGAGGAAGTGAATGCATTTCTATACTATAAATAGATAAGTGAAATAGATAGATAGAACATAATCTGAATCATGCCACATCACTTAATTCCATATTCTACGGGATCTTGCGGAGCCTGTTCATGCATGACATGATCGGGTATGATCATAGAAAAGATTCTTCGCAAACAAACCAGCCTATCCTTTGATACGTAAGGTACTTACGTGGTGGTTGGATACGGAGACACATTTGGTTGTGAATTCTAACGTGGCAGATAAAATCATATATCTGCATGGACCAATCAATAGTTCAAGTCACACACTCCCATAATCCATCTTCTCTTCGGAAAATCCACTTCAACTATTCATATAAAATAAAGAATACAATACTTCGGAGTTGAAGAGAAGTATCCAAACAATATGTCTTATTTTTTTTTCAATAATCCATATTTGTAGCAATGAAATACTATTTTCCTCCCCCAAATAATATATCATTTTTACAAATATCTATGATCTATCTTCTCTATAAAGGACCTGAAATACCTTGCTTACGTATCATTAGAAAGTGCATTAACATAAATACAGCAGTAAGAAGAGGCAATACAAAAGTGTGTAAACTATAAAAACGAGTCAAAGTGGATTGGCCCACACTAGCACTTCCACGTAATAACTCTACCAAAGGGGATCCTATTACGGGAATAGCTTCAGGCACACCCGTCACAATTTTTACGGCCCAATAACCAATTTGGTCCCGAGGTAAGGAATAACCAGTTACACCAAAAGATGCAGTCAATACAGCCAGAACCACGCCTGTAACCCAAGTTAATTCGCGGGGTTTTTTAAATCCACCTGTGAGATACACACGAAATACGTGCAGGATCATCATTAAAACCATCATACTTGCTGACCATCGATGAACTGATCGGATTAACCAGCCAAAGTTGGCCTCAGTCATTATGTATTGAACAGAGGAAAAGGCTTCCGTAACGGTTGGACGATAGTAAAAAGTCATAGCAAAACCCGTAGCTACTTGTACTAAAAAGCAAGTAAGTGTGATCCCCCCTAGACAATAAAATATGTTAACATGAGGAGGAACATATTTACTAGTTATATCATCTGCAATCGCCTGAATCTCGAGACGTTCCTCGAACCAATCATATACTTTATTGAGATAGGAACCCCCCCTCGAGAACCGTATATGAGAATTTCATCTCGTACGGCTCAAGCAGTAACACACAAATACTGGTTTTCAACAGATATGTAATAAAAAGTTCAAAACTTCTTATCCACTTGATTCTATTTTGCCCGAAAATACGAAGTAACAAAAATCCGGAATTTCTTCTTTGTGAAAGATAATACCAAATCAAGTTGGCTCATCCGTCTTTCTTTATGTTGATCATTACAGGAGTTTTGAATCTTCTCTTCCCTATTTTTTTTGTTATTTGATTTGTTGTTTTTTTGTACGTAATGCAGATTGACTCTTGTTTTACTATTAATATAATAGGAATTCTCTTGTTGAGACCCCATGAATCAATTGAAACCTCAGATTCATACTAGAACCACGATGATATTTAATAAAGTCCCAAGCTAAACTCAAAGGTTTTCTGAGTAAGAATCCTTTGATCATCACTTATTCAATGAATAGATGTAATAACTCAACAAAATCTATAGAAAAGAAACAGCTGTATTTCGGTGAAAATAAGTCTGAAGGAAGAAAAATCGTTTGATTTCGGAAATACCTATTTTTTTTAGTCCGGTCGTGAAGTCTGAATAGTGAGTATGAATCATAGTTCAAATATTTCTTTTTTTTATCTATTGTATATATTATATTCCGTGCTCAAGATACTAGAATAAATATCTGACGGGGTAGAATCGCCTTGATAAAGATGACAGACTCATTCTCTGTATTATCAATAGGATCAATTATAACAAGTCACACACTCATATTCCGGAAATACCGAAACAAATAAATTCCACGGTCGAACTACCAGAATGATCTAGAAATCGGAGTTTTAAGTAATTTTTTTTTGATTGAAAACCTAGGATCTTATGAACTTAACTCACGGAAATTCCATCCAGTAAAACGGAAGAATTATAAATTTCCAAAATAATAGATAGGAATACCGCAAATAAAGCTATTGCCACCCCCATAAGTAGCGTAGTACCCCAGCCTGGAGCTACTTTACCATATTCCGAATTCAACGGTTTTAATAAATCCCCTATAATAGTTCGTCTTGGCCCAGATCTGGAACTACCCTCTACGGTTTGTGTAGCCATAAATCCTATTTTATTTAATCATTGGTTGAGATCTGTTGACTTTGTATACCATTCCGTTGTAGTTGTAAATAAACGATTAAACGATCTTATTGTAGATCCATTGTATTGTGATCTTAAAATCATCTAAAAATAAATGGAAACAGCAACCCTAATCGCCATCTTCATATCTGGTTTACTTGTAAGCTTTACTGGGTACGCTTTATATACCGCTTTTGGCCAACCTTCTCAACAACTAAGAGATCCATTCGAAGAACACGGGGACTAATTGAAGTAATGAGCCCCCCATATTGGGGGGGCTCATTACTTCAATTAAGATAATGAAAAATTATTTCATTTTTTTAGTCGGAACCTTAGGTGGTTCTCGAAAAAAGATAGCGAAAAAAATTATGCCTAACGTTGAGACTAAGAGGAATGTATAAACCAATGCTTCCATAGATTCGATTGTGATTTACAATTATAGCTTCCACATCTATTCCTATTCATTTGGGATCATTTACCGTATAAAGAAAGTGAAAGAGTAAAAAAAAAAGATGGTGATTCAAGTCAAAATTTATTCAGTACACTGTCTTTAGTACACTATATCAAATAAAACAAAAATATATAAGCGGAAGATACCCCAACAATGTTGTATCAGACTGCTTGTCTCCGTGTAGTTGGATCTCCAATTTTTTGGAATGTTCCAAATTCCACTTGAGCATCCAAATCTGGATCAATACCAGCAAAAACATCTCTGAACAAGGTTCTAGCGCCATGCCAAATGTGTCCGAAAAAGAAGAGCAGAGCAAATGAAGCATGCCCAAAAGTGAACCAACCTCTTGGACTACTACGAAAAACACCATCGGATTTCAAAGTAGCCCGGTCTAATTCAAAAATTTCACCTAATTGGGCACGTCTAGCATATTTTTTCACAGTAGTGGGATCACTATAACTGACTCCATTGAGTTCGCCACCATAGAACTCAACAGTTACACCTACTTGTTCAACACTATATTTTGATTCTGCCCTTCTAAAAGGAACATCGGCTCTAACAATTCCGTCTACATCTACCAAAACTACCGGGAATGTTTCAAAAAAGGTAGGCATACGACGTACAAAAAGTTCATGCCCTTCTTTATCTCTAAAGATGGGGTGTCCTAACCATCCAACAGCTATTCCATCCCCGTTGTCCATTGAGCCTGCTCTAAATAATCCCCCTTTTGCGGGATTATTACCAATGTAATCATAAAAAGCTAATTTTTCGGGAATTTTAGACCAAGCTTCCGATAAACTCAGATTTTCGGCCAGTCCAGCCCCAACTCTTCGATATATTTCTTGCTGGAAGTATCCCTGATCCCACTGATAACGAGTGGGGCCAAATAATTCGATTGGGGTAGTTGCTGAACCATACCACATAGTTCCGGCAACTACGAAAGCTGCAAAAAAAACAGCAGCGATACTACTGGAAAGCACAGTTTCAATATTTCCCATACGTAATCCTTTGTATAGGCGTTGAGGTGGACGAACACTAAGATGGAATAGACCCGCTAATATGCCCAATGTACCCGCTGCAATATGATGAGAGGCTATTCCCCCCGGAACAAAAGGATCAAAACCTTCCACACCCCATGCTGGATTTACAGATTGTACTTTTCCAGTTAGTCCATAAGGATCGGACACCCATACTCCGGGACCATACAAGCCTGTTACATGAAATGCGCCAAAGCCAAAACAAGCCAATCCTGAGAGAAATAAATGAATTCCAAAGATTTTGGGCAAATCCAAAGAGGGTTTTCCCGTACGTTCATCGCAGAATATTTCTAGGTCCCAATACACCCAATGCCAGATAGCTGCCAAGAAGCACAAGCCGGAAAACACAATATGTGCCCCTGCCACACCTTCATAACTCCAAATACCCGGATTCGTTATAGTTCCCCCTGAAATACTCCAACCACCCCATGAATTGGTTATTCCTAAACGGGTCATGAAGGGTATAACAAACATACCTTGTCTCCACATTGGATCAAGAACGGGGTCAGAGGGATCAAAAACTGCTAATTCGTATAGAGCCATCGAACCGGCCCAACCAGAAACCAGAGCGGTATGCATTATATGGACAGAAAGTAATCGACCGGGATCATTCAATACGACAGTATGAACACGATACCAAGGTAAACCCATGGAGATACCCCTTTATCAAAAATAAATAGACACTATGTAACTTTATCGCATTGGAAAAGACTATACTATAGTACCTAACCTTTACAGTGGATTCTGTCTTAGAAAGGATTAATATTTATTCCGTTCCCTTGAAAATAAGGGAACAATTCTGTTCATAAGAACAAAGAGAAACAGATCTATTCTATACTATACCCGATGAGTACGAATACGCAATGGAAGGATTGATCCTATTTTGGGGGAACGAGTGCATAGAAACTTATTTATCATTCGAACGCTCGATCCTTTCATTAAAATTTTTCTTTATTCAATAAGTTTTCCCTTCTAATTTAGGGATAAAATAGAATAAACAGAAAAAAAAAGGATGATGAAGACAATAAACCCATTGTTACGTTTCCATATTAAAGTGAAGTATAGTGCTTAATTTTTTTGTTTAATTTAATGCCTATTGGTGTCCCAAAAGTACCTTTTCGGAGTCCTGGAGAGGAAGATGCGGTTTGGGTTGACGTATAGTGCGACTTGTCAGACATATTGGGTCATATGGGATTTACCCCGTTCTCTCCCCCGATCGAGATATTCTATGCTTCGCCCAAGAAATATTGACTGTCAATTATTTGTAGCGTGAAGTGCAATTAGATCAATTTATATTCGGGATCAACATTATCAATTAGAAGTAGAAGAATTTATGGTTGACTTAGACCGATAAAATATTCAGGCTCCGTTCAGAAAATACCAAATTGGTAATATATCTACAATTACCACTTGTATAATAGATGAATACAGCGAATAGTTTGTGGGAAGGCAAGTAAAGCATGAAACGAATTGAAAAAACAAGAAGTGGTACTGAAATTATTTGCCCTATATGTACAAATGGAATTCGGACAGATCTTTACCCGGAGTAGAACATGAACCTAAAAGAATTGAAAAGGCCCATTCAGGAACAAGAAAACGACATTGTGATTTAAATCGTGATGAAACAATATATCAATGAGAGATTAGTTCAATAAGTTCAGTAAATTCTTTTTTCTTATTTTATAGTTTTTATAGTATAGGGCGGGGTCCAAAAAACCTTTTCTTTTTTTTTTGAAAAATAGAAAAAAAGAAAAACAAACCCTTTCATTCCATTTTAAAACCTGTTACAAAAAAAAGAAATGGGACTGGAATCGACACATTGATTTTTTTTTCGCAATTTTTTTTTTTGAACCGTATGCATCCAAAGGTGCACGTACGGTTTCTGAGGGATACAATTTTGTCCTAATCAACCGACTTCATCGAGAAAGATTACTTTTTTTGGGCCAAGAGGTTGATAATGAGATCTCAAATCAACTTGTTGGTCTCATGGTATATCTCAGTATAGAAGATGCTACTAAGGATCTTTATTTGTTTATAAACTCTCCCGGCGGATGGGTAATCCCAGGAATGGCCATTTATGATACTATGCAATTTGTGCCACCTGATGTACATACAATATGCATGGGATTAGCCGCTTCAATGGGATCTTTAATTCTAGTCGGAGGAGAAATTACCAAACGCCTAGCATTCCCTCACGCTTGGCGCCAATGAGTTTGTTAAAAAAAAAAAGAAGACTATGCCTTCGCCATATCGAATATGAATTATAAGTAATAATAGCATGGCACTTTGAGTTCGATATGAACAAACCATTATTGTTTTTTCATAACATGAGGTTTTGTATCGAGATAGTAATATGAAATAAAGGTTATTTTCGATTTGATCTTACGTGTCGGGAGTACATTTCAGCGTCACAAACCACTTTTATTCCAAACCGGAAGTCTCTTTCTGATATTCATTTTATTAAAGAAAGAGTATAAAAATGAAAAAAAAAACGATCATTTTTCCCTATTTGATCGTATCAGAAAGAAACTTTGGGATTGCTAAATCATAGACGAGATAAATATAGAAAGCAACAGAGCCATCATAGTATTTTATTACTCCAACGAAAGGAAGGGTGGTAAATGGATCATTCAACGATCTGGATCGGATGGATTATATTTCCCTCGTCTTTTGAGAGAAGAGGGTCAAATTCAATTCCATTGTAGAGCCGTATGCAAAAAGATGCCTGTACGGTTGTTCAATTCTATTTTTTTCTTATTCTTATTTTTTATCCCTTACTTTAGCCCAATTATGGGAAATAGAAGAACATTCATACTGTTATATCAGTAACATCAGGGTTATGATTCACCAACCTGCTAGTTCTTTTTATGAGGCACAAGCAGGGGAATTTATCCTGGAAGCAGAAGAACTACTAAAACTTCGTGAAACACTCACAAGGGTTTATGTACAAAGAACGGGCAATCCCTTATGGGCTGTCTCCGAAGACATGGAAAGGGATGCTTTTATGTCAGCAACAGAAGCCCAAGCTCATGGCATTGTTGATCTTGTAGCGGTCGAAAATGAAAATACGAACGATTTCGTGTAAATCCATGATTCCATTTCAAATCATAATTCGAATTTTCTTTGATTGGACATTGAATAGAAATAATTCATAATAATCAACCATCCGGTTAAGATCGATCTAAACCAAACTATTCTATAATTCTATATATACGATATGCCAACTATTAAACAACTTATTAGAAATACAAGACAGAAAATAAGAAATGTCACGAAATCCCCCGCTCTTCGAGGATGTCCTCAGCGTCGAGGAACATGTACTAGGGTGTATGTGCGACTCGTTCAGATCATGAACTCGAACAAATGAGACAATTTTTCTAGTATCAACGATCAATCAGTACCAATGAATAGGATAGATAGATTCGAAGAAGGCTATTTACTATCTAAAACTAAAAAGAAAGATCTATCTCCTATATTGTGTATAGAATTTTTGGTTTCCATTGGTGCAAATCCAATCAATTCGATTTGAGATGAGAAGCGCTTCTCCATTGGTAGCAAATGATTATCCATTAAGCGGAGGAAATGCTATGATTATGCTCTTATTCTTGAAAGAACGGACTAATAGGGTCAGCTACCTAGCCAACTTTCATAATTTAAATACCGTCACTATATGGATAACTCTTATTGTGAAAAGATATATTACTGTATAATTGATGGGTAGAGCCAAAGGGTGTGAACTATACAAGTTCACAATAACATTTGATTAAATGACAGAAGAGGCTCCGGTGTATAGAAAGTACCTAACCGTTTAAGAAGTAACCATAGAAACGATGAAACTCACTATTTTTTTTTAGTATCAGTAGAATTTCTTATTTCCAGGTCAAATGTCTGGAAGGAATAAAAAATCGTGGTTGGGAAGGTCATAGTAGCAAAAGCCATGGGAATTTATTTTTTATATACCGGAATAATCCGCTTTGTTATTAATCGAACGGAGGAGGGAAAAAAAGAATGACTGAATGAAGAGAAATCAATTAGTTATTCATTAAAGTTTAATTTGATTCAATGACCAGAGTTAGACGAGGATATACAGCTCGGAGACGTCGAAGAAAAATTCGTTTATTTGCATCAACTTTTAGAGGGGCTCATTCAAGACTTACTCGAACAATTACTCAACAAAAAATGAGAGCCTTAGTTTCTTCTCATCGAGATAGAGGTAGGCAAAAGAGGGATTTTCGTCGTTTGTGGATTACTCGTATAAATGCAGTAACTCGTGATAATGGGGTATTCCCTAGTTATAGTAAATTCATACACAATCTGTACAAGAGGCAATTACTTCTTAATCGTAAAATACTTGCGCAAATAGCTATAGAGAATAAAAATTGCCTTTACATGATTTCGAATAAGATCTCTCAAATAAAAAAGATTCTAAAGTAATATACAGGAATGATTGAAACAAAATTCCCCGGAGAATGAACTCCGGGAAGATAGAATGAAAATAAATTAAGATACTTATAAGTAGTAGGAATGAACGAAATCTTTCAATACAAGAAGGATTTTCCCTTCTCCATTTTTTTCTTAACAAAACATCAATTTGAGCTTGAGAGTTTTGAGTCAATTGAAGGGGTATGCCTATTTATTTCTGGTTCTAGGACCAGTAGTTCGAGGGATCGACTCGGCTCTCTCAAATTGTTTCTCATTATTAAGAAAAGGTAACAAAGATAAAATACGAGCTTGTTTTATAGCAATAGTAATTAATCGTTGTTGTTTCAAGGTCAATCTATTGACACGTCTAGATAATATTTTTCCTTGTTCACTAATAAATCGACTAATTAAACTCATGTTTCTATAATTGATTCGATCCCCCGATCCAATTGGGGGCAAACGCCTACGAAAAGATCGCTTGGATTTACGAAAGGGTTGCTTGGATTTATCCATGGGTTATTTTATTCCTTATCTCGAAAATTCTATTTCTTTATTCATTTTAGATCCGACTGAATAGCGTTTGATTATATATGTTGTTATATATATTGTGTTGTATATATGTTAAGTTTTTCCTTTCCTCTTCCTGCTCCTTGGAAAGATCGTACACATGTTCCTTTCGATCTATTTCTTTATTTCTCCATGAATCGTATGTGTGCGACAATAGCGACAAAATTTTCTTAATTCTAATCGATTGGGTGTATTGTGTCGACTCTTTTGAGTAATATATCTAGAAATACCCGGCAATTCTTTATTGATACCATTTCGGACACAACTGGCGCATTCCAAAATAACTCTGACTCTGACATCCTTACCCTTGGCCATGAACCTCCTTTTGATCGACTTAAATTCTTCTATTTTCGATCCGAACCGAAGAAGAAGAAAAGAACAAAAAAATCAATAGAAGTTACTAACTAGAAATGGAATTTCTAAAGATTTGGTTGTAATTAAATTAATATTAATTGAGTAATAATTAAGTAATACAATTACTTTCGAACCAGCATCCTACTACCCTAATCTCAGTATTTCATTTAAGTATCTTTTTTCTCTTATGATTTGATTTGATTTCGTGGAGCCTGCCCATAGAATATATTGGACTCACATTTCTATTTCTGTTCTCCAAAATTCAATAAAATTCAATCTTAGATCCACTGCATTTTTCTGAGGTTCAATACACTTTTTCTTTCCTATCCTAAGAACTAAACTAAAAAAGAGGAACGCAATCTTAGTCACGTAGAAATGTATCTTTAATTCTCCTCATTTCTTTGCATATCAATAACTAGAATGAAAAAAGGGGAATAATAAGGCATCCGGGAATAAACGATTAATTTCTATCAAGAGACCCGCCAAAGACCCAAACCATAGAGTAGTTAGTACAGGAGCCGTGGAGAGATATGTTTTTATATCTCGCATTGAAAATCCTCCTTCTTTATTTTAGTTTAGTGTAAAACATATATGATCAGATGCTGTAGTTCAAGATCATTTGTATTCAGTCTTATGTGGAATTCTTAACTAAGATGAATATGTACAATGAACGAACCAGTAGGTGAGATTTTCCTATACCTAAAAGTCGGAACAGATGACCCCCTCTTCCTGAGCATTACAAATAAATATTCATTCTTTTTTTATAGATTAGTTTGAGATATATATTTTTATAGATTAGTTTGATATATATATATATCTTTTATTATATGAAAGATGAAAGAAAAAGAAAAAAAAAAGGACAGAAAAATTGTATATAGATAGAGGATAAAATAACGATCTGGAAAACAAGACAAGGATTTTGTACAATGCCACTGTACAACAATTTGGAAAGGGATGTAGCGCAGCTTGGTAGCGCGTTTGTTTTGGGTACAAAATGTCACGGGTTCAAATCCTGTCATCCCTACCTATTACTTCTTCTATAGGAAGTAAGGAGGGATTAATTTAAATCGATTAAAATTTGATATAATTTTGCCGTATTGCATACTATATGTATATGTATGCAAGGTGTATTGGAGTATGAAAAATCCTTTTCTTTACAATCGTATCTCGGATCATAAGAAAGCGCTCTTAGTTCAGTTCGGTAGAACGCGGGTCTCCAAAACCCGATGTCGTAGGTTCAAATCCTACAGAGCGTGATTCTGTTTATCTTATGTCGAATCACAATAAAATAACTTAATCTTAATAAAGTTGAATTACAATTTGTATTTGACCTCCTCTTTGCAGGAGGTCAATCAAAAAAAGAAATATTACTCAATTAAAGGTCCAACTGATCACCGCGTCTGTATTGTAAATATGCAGTTACAAATAATCCTGCCAAAGTAATAGGAATTAGACCTAAGACGATTCCAAATAGAAAAACTTCAATCATTTTGATTTTTTTGTTTTGAGGAGAATAAAAATAGAAGTAAGATCTATCTCTAAATATTAATCTGAATTATTCATGAATCTCAATGACTAAGAACTGGCAATTGATGCGGAAAGGAATCATACAATACCCGCACAATTCTGGCGAAATATTTATTTTTATGAATTGGTCATTCAATTCATTTCAAATAAGTTGCATCTTGTTCAAACTAATTAATAGAGCCGAGGTTATAGTTAAAGCAGCTAGCAGAAAACCGAAATAACTAGTTATAGTAAGCATGAAAAAGCTAAATTAACTTAACTATATTTTTTTTTGCTACATACATTGATAAAACACTTACCTAAGTTTCCATTTTTGTCGAATATGATGGTAAGAAAACAAACAATTGACAGAAAATTAGTTCCAATTGAAAGTTTGTAATTTATCAGTCATTAATTTATCAGTCATTATGGATGGCCCCGATGACTTCAAAGAAGATAGAGTGAAATAGATAGAATAAAATCAATCAATTCATCGACGGTAACATCGACCGATCTTTCCATTCCGAATCAACAGGTTCATTGTTCAATTCGTGAGTTGGGTTTGGGTATAGTAATAAGAATTATGTGTGTCGTGTAACTTGATTACAAAATAAGATTATACTTAAGAAAAAGTAATTTTGGAATGAAAGAATTAGATTTGAAAAGAACTTCAATTTTGATTATTTCTATTCTTTTTCAATATAATTAAATCCATTTTGTTTGGAGTGAATGACCCAATATCACCTTTACTTTTTTTTTCATCAAATAGGACACTACTATTATAGTCGATTTATTGTATGACCAACCAATTACTTAAATTGAAATGAAAGGATTCGAACAAAAAACTTTTAACCCTAATAAGAGTAAA